CTCCATTACTAATCCTTTGTGTATCTTGGTCTTCCTAACCATCCACTCATTTTTTTGAATCTCCTATGAGGGTAATACATCTATGGAATAGATAGTAAAAACCCCATATAGTTGATCTTTTGAACCCGCTTCAAGCCGTGATGACTAATCAACCAATCTTGGGGTAGACAGTCTTGACTGCTTATATTTACTTTGACTTAATTCTTGTACATACGAAATGAGATTGAATTCTTTTAACAGCAAATTTGGAAGCCGTTTTATTTCACTCATATAACTATCCGGTTTAATTCATCAACCCCAATGATGAATACAAAAATCAAAAATGGATATTCAACGCATTTAACTTTCTTGCTAGAAAGAAAAGAAATAGGGGAAATTTTATGTCTCACCGAATCACACGTAGAGATATTGATAATACACATAGAGTTAATGGTATTTCATAACTAATTGATTGAGCAGCAGCCCTTAATCCACCTAAAAAGGAATATTTATTATTTGATCCATATCCTGACATAAGAAGTCCAATGGGAGCAAGACTTGAAACAGCGATCCATAAAAAAACACCAATACTAAGGTCGGCTAGAATAAGGCGATAGCTAAAAGGAATTACTGAATAACTTAGTAAAATGGATATGACTGCTATGGATGGCCCGATACTGAATAAACGAGTATCTCCTCTAGATGGAAGAAGATTCTCTTTGAAAAGTAGTTTTGTACCGTCTGCTAGAGCTTGAAGAATTCCCAAAGGCCCGGCATATTCGGGTCCAATACGTTGTTGTATCCCTGCAGATATTTCTCTTTCTAACCAAACAATTACTAGTACACCTAGTGTGATTCCTAATACAAGAGTGAAAATAGGGACAAACATCCATACGATCCCGTAGATTTCTTTTAAGGATTCCAATCTGGAAAAAGAATTGATAGCTTGTATTTCTGTTGTATCAATTATCATTTCAACGATCAACTTCTCCCATAATGATATCTATGCTACCTAGTATCGTCATAATATCAGCCAATTTCATTCTTTTAACTAACTGAGGAAGAATTTGCAAGTTGATAAAACCCGGTGGTCGAATTTTCCATCTCCAAGGAAAAACACTCTGATCTCCTATCAGAAAAATTCCCAATTCTCCTTTTGGCGCTTCGACTCTTACATAAAGTTCTTGCTTGGACAATTCAAAAGTTGGAGAAGGTTTTTTACTAATAAATCGATAGTCAAAATAATTCCATTCAGGATCTTTTATTCTATCAAAGCGTCGGATTTCTAAATTCTCATAGGGTCCCCCTGGAATTCCTTCCAGAGCCTGTTGGATTATTTTTATGGATTCTGTCATTTCACTGATTCGTACTAAATACCGAGCTAATGAATCCCCTTCCTTTTGCCATTGAATCTCCCAATCAAATTCGTCGTAACACTCATAACGATCGACTTTACGAAGATCCCATTGTATTCCGGAAGCTCGTAGCATTGGTCCTGATAAACCCCAATTTAGTGCTTCTTCGGCGCCAATAATGCCTATGCCTTCAACTCGTTCTAAAAAAATAGGATTCCGTGTAATAAGCTTTTCATATTCAGCAACCCCGGTTAAAAAATAATCGCAAAAATCCAAACATTTATCTATCCAGCCATGAGGTAGATCAGCAGCTACTCCTCCGATACGAAAATAGTTATGCATCATGCGCATACCGGTAGCAGCTTCGAATAGGTCATATATCAATTCTCGTTCTCGAAAAATATAGAAGAAAGGGGTCTGTGCACCAATATCTGCCATAAAAGGGCCAAGCCATAACAAATGGGAAGCGATCCGACTCAACTCCAACATAATCGCTCTGATATAGCTAGCCCTTTTAGGTACTTGAATATTACCTAGCTGTTCGGGTCCATTTACGGTTATTGCTTCTGTGAACATAGTAGCTAAATAATCCCAACGTGTTACATAAGGCAAATATTGTATAATTGTTCGATTTTCCGCAATTTTCTCCATGCCTCTATGTAAATAACCCAATATTGGTTCACATTCAATAACATCTTCACCATCGAGAGTAACGATCAGTCGAAGAACACCATGCATTGATGGGTGGTGAGGGCCCATATTGACTATCATGAGGTCTTTTCTTGTAGTTGGTGCAATCATAAGTTTTTTCCCGAGTCATTCTTCCCATGCATTGCTGAAAGTAAAAAGAAGTTCATCCAAATTTAAAAGAAGTTCATCCAAATTTAAACGACTAAGCTCAAATGGTATCACGCTTCAAATTAACGAGTTTTTATCTCTCGAATATTCAACTCACCAATTAATTCTTTATAGCGTTCTCTATTTTTTTTTGACAAATAGGCCAGCAGCCGTTGACGTTTTCCCAAAATTTTCCGCAAACCTCTCTGAGATGAAGAGTCTTTTTTGTGCAATTCCAAATGTGAAGTAAGTTTCCTTATCTTAGTCGTGAAACTGAATACTTGAAATTCAACAGACCCCCTGTTTTCTTCGTTTTCTTTTTGAGAAATAACCGAAATGAATGAATTTTTTACCATAAAAAAACCCCTTTCCCTTTTTACAGATATGGATTTTACCGATCAGTAATAATAATGCCATTAATTTGACTGTGATATATACAATAATCCAATCCCAATTTATTTATGAACTTCCAATTTTCTGAATTCAAATTAATCAATTCAATTTGAAATTGGATTTAGATAGGGATAGAAAAGGATTGGTACATTTTCCCATCGAATAATTTCGACTTAAAACGAAGAAGGTTTTGTTGATTCATTTCGAGATCTAATTGAGCCATTATTCATTTCATATTGGATATTCATATTGGATATTAGAATGAAATGTGAGACAAGGCATGTGCTCTGTGTCTTTGCTTACTTTCATATACCCTATATTATATATATAGGGTATAGGATATATAGAAAAAGTGTATTATCCACGAATTTTCAATCGTGGATACATCTGTATCCTTAACATACTGAAACGACTGCCATTATTGGTATCAAACCAATAACGATTCATACAAGCTAAATCCTCTAATCGATAATTAGGCCAAAGAAAGAGCTTTAATTTCATTAATTTCTTTTTCTCAAGATGCTTACTGTCATGCGAAACTCGGCTGCTGTTTTTTACGTTCTTTCCATTCCAAAATACTGGATTTCTATCTACACCATTTTGATTCTTTGAATTGAAACAATTTAGAATTCTCAATTTTCTACAACGTCTAAACGATAAAATATTTTCAGGAACAAGCAAATCAAAATGATTTTTGTCTCCATTTCCAGTCATTCTTTGATGTGCTGAAATAGTTTTATCGAAATTATTCTTAGAAAAATATCTTTGTTTTTGGTATTTTTTATTAGTTTGGGGTTTACTCTTATGAACCAACGAAATACCTATGGTTTGATACATAATAAATTGGCTATCGTTTTTTCCAGACAGACGAATGGGTTCTATAATCAATACTCCCCTTTTGATCAATTCTGTAAGAGTTAAATTCTTCTGAATCAGCATTATATCCAAACAAAATTCTCTCGTTTGAATCGAAGAGATAGTAATTTTTCTTGGATCTATTAGTCTAAGCAGGAGACAATATACCTTGATATTATTGATAATTCTTTGATTCAAAGTATCGTTCCATCTCAATTGAAAAACCAAAAAACGTTTCAGGAAGGAATCTAGTTCTGCTTCCGTGCTGCTTTTGTATTGTTTTTTCTTTTGCGCTTTTTTCATGTCTGATCTTGCATAATTTTCTTCAAGATCTTTTTGTTGTGAGAGAACAGATCCAAGATCTCCTCGACTTGTGGGTTCTTTTTCTTTTTGATTTCGATTCTTTTCATTCGATGGTATTCCTTTTTGCTTTTCATTGATCTTTGTATTTTCACTACTTTTTTTATTTTCATTTCTATTCCAATTTAAAAGAAGTAATTTTCTTGGTATAAACCAAGGTTTCGTTTTATATGCATTATAAAGTACCACAAGTTCTGGGAAGAAACAAAGTTCCAGATTCGATAGGTGACGCTTTAGCATTTTTTCATTCATTCCCATCCAATCAAAAAAAACTTTGTGAGAGTTTGTTAGATTTATTTCTGGAATCATAAGATAAAAAAAATCTTTTTTATGAATTATTTCATAATTATTAATACGAATTTGAGGATTTTGATTCCTATTGGTATCCATCGTGATCCAGGCCTCAATATCTACTTTTTGTCTAAGATAAAAATTGATAATTTTCCAGTCAAAATTCCAATCAAAATATTTTCTATCGGTCGTTTTTTCGATATATAGAATATTGACCTTTCCTAGATAAAGGATGTTTCTCAGCATATCAAAAAGGCTTTCTTTATGTGTGTTATAAGAAAGCTCTTGGTTCTTATGTCCTTGAAACCGAGAAAGGCATTCCATTTTATTTTCATAATTAAGAAATTTATATGATAAAAGATCATATCTATAGTATTTTTGAAAATTATCTTTTTGATTAGATAATGAATATACTTCAAATTGTTTTTGTTTTTTGGAACCAATTAATTGGTCTTTTTCATATGAATGCCTTTTGCTAAAATTTGATTTTTTAGCTATACGACGCTGATGAACTGTATTTCGCCACTTTTCTGGTATTAATCTAGACCATCTGATCTGAGATAAATCGTATTGATAATGTGCTCTTAACCAGTTTTTCCATTGATTCATTTCATAACTCGGAAGTTTCTTATCTCCTAATTTCGAATGAACCATTCCTTGTGTTTCAAAAGAATCTTTTATTTCAGGCTTAACAAAAAAAGGTATTCCTTGAGATTGAATAATAGAGCTTAATTTATACGAGTTACTGACTTTGATTTGTGATAATTTGTAAAATACATATGCTTGTGACATGTAAGATAAGTCATAAAAAATAGAGTAATTTTTTTGACTATTACGAACATTATCAAGTGATTTTTTTATATTCGAAATAAAGGCAATTGGATTTTTCTTTTTTTTTTCAATTATTTCTTGTTTTCTTTCGTTATTGTA